TTATTAAACATTTATTAGGCAATATTACGATGTAAAAATGTAGCTCCTAAAATAGTTTTATTTCATATCAAATAATTCTCTCTTTTTTTGAAAGTGAGTGAAAAAAAAGAGAGAATTATTTTGTTGAACCATATCTTATAGGAAATTGATGATTAAAAAAATCGATTTTTAAGTAATTTTTTTAACCTTAATTTTCTTAATGAAAAATAAATTTATGTTACATATTAACCATAAATATGAATTATTGAACCATCATTTAGATAAAATGGCCATATGCGTTATTTTATTTAATTTATTTAATTTTAACAATATATAAAGTTACTAAACCGTTCCTTTTTTGGAATATGTTTTGCATATTTTATATTAACTACTTTGTAATATTCATTTTTATGATTTTCAGTAATTAGCTTATTTAAAAGTTATTAAATTACTAAATTTTCCGGGGGTTGGAAATTTGAAATTCTGCTGGGAGAAGTTGCGTTATTTTATTTATTTGATTAATAAAGATCAATAGTTTTTTTTCCATTCATAGGTTGATTTGCAATGCCAAAAAGTTTGATTTTGGCTTAAATTTCATTAGAACTTTGTTTTACATGTAAGTTTTTGCGTGTATTGATTAAATTTTAAAGAAATTTAATCATAAATTTTATTCGCAGTATTTTGTATTGAATATTAAGTTTATTTAGATTCGGGAAAAGTTAAAGTTCAGGAAAAATTTGTGCCAGCATCTGCGGTTATACAAATTGGGCAAATGAAATTTTTTGGTAAGTAGTTAGTTTTGTTACAAAAGTTATAATTTAATTTTTTAGGTGAAATTTAATTTTATTATTATACTTTGTTGATTTAAATGAAGCTACGAAATTTTTTTTAAAAACTAGGATTAGATACCCTATTATTGAAAATGTTAATATAAAACCAGGGTAGTAATAGATATGGTCTTGAAACCTAAAAAATTTGGCGGTGTCTTAGTCCATTTAGAGGAACCTGTTCCGTAATCGATAATCCACGATAAATTTTACTAAATTTTATTTAGTTTGTATACCGTCGTTATCAGAATATTTTATAAGATAAAAAATTTTCTTGAATTTTTATAAAAATTTATTTCAGATCAAGGTGCAGCTCATAGTTTAGAGGAAATGGGTTACAATAAATTTATTTAAACGGATTCAAAGTTGAAATATTTTGTTGAAGGTGGATTTAATAGTAAGTTAATTTATATAATTTGACTGATTGTGGCTCTAGGACATGCACACATCGCCCGTCGCTCTTTTTAAGTAAAGATAAGTCGTAACATAGTAGGTGTACTGGAAAGTGTATCTAGAATGCAAGTTAGAGCTTGATTAGTAAAGCATTTCGTTTACATTGAAAAGTGTGCCGTGCAATTCGGTTTAACTTGATTTATCATCAATTTACTATTTGTATTAAGTTAAATTTTTGTTTAATTAAAGTATATTTAATATGAATTGTGTTTTTGTATTTTTTTTAGATTAAATAATTTTAGTAATAGTAGATTAGTACAGTGATGGAATTTTTAAATGTTGATTATTATAATTAAAGTAGAATTAGTTTTTTGTACCTTTTGTATCAGGGTTTATTAATAATTGTGTATTTATATTTATTTTTCCCGAATTTAATAGAGCTAAAATTTTATGAAATTTATTGTAGCAAAAATATTTTAAATAAGATTTTAGTGATGACACGTTATTCGCTATTAAATATATCTGGTTCTTTAAGAATTAAATTTAATTTATTTATTTGAATTTGATTGATTTATTTTTAATAATTTGATTTATTTAAATAAAAAAGATCTTAGGGATAAGCTTGGGATTTTATTATTATAAAATAAAATTTATTTTCTATAATTGATAGGATTAGAAATTTCCATTCTTGTTTAAAATGTTATAATTAATTTTCGGTTGAATAAAATTTATTTTGTTTTTAATTTTTTTATTAAAGTGTTTATTTAAATAATTTTAATTTAGTAATAATGATAAAATTAGTATTATTTTTATTTAGTAATAAAAGATTTATTGAGATAGTAATAAGGAATTCAGCAATATTATACTCGCCTGTTTATCAAAAACATGTCTTTTTGATTTTAATATAAAGTCTAACCTGCCCACTGATTTAAAATTGAAGGGCCGCAGTATTTTGACTGTGCAAAGGTAGCATAATCATTTGTCTTTTAATTGGAGACTGGAATGAATGGTTGAACGAGGTATAAGCTGTCTCATTATTATAATTTATGAATTTAGCTTTTCAGTTAAAAGGCTGAAATATGATTAGAGGACGAGAAGACCCTATAGAACTTTACATATATTTTTGTGGATAATTTTAGTTTAATATATTTATTTATGGGAATTATTGTTTTGTTGGGGTGACAGGAAAATTAATTTAACTTTTTTGATTTTTAACCACAGATTAGTGATTTTTTGATCCATTCTTAGTGATTAATAGAATAAGTTACCTTAGGGATAACAGCGTAATTTTATTGGAGAGTTCATATCGATAATAAAGTTTGCGACCTCGATGTTGAATTAAAGAAATTTTTGAGTGCAGAAGCTTAAAGTAATAGGTCTGTTCGACCTTTAAATCTTTACATGATTTGAGTTCAGACCGGCGTGAGCCAGGTCGGTTTCTATCCTTAATAATGTGCCGTTGCTTAGTACGAAAGGACCAGTTACGGAAAAAATTTTTTGTATATTGTGAATAAAATTATTACTTTGGCAGAATAGTGCGTTGAATTTAGAATTCAAATATGTAATTTATGTTTACAGGTAATAATATTTTATATAAAAGATTTATTTGTAGTTTTGGTTGGTAGATTGATTTTAATTATTATGGTTTTAGTGGGTGTGGCTTTTTTGACTTTGATGGAGCGTAAGGTTTTAGGTTATATCCAAATTCGTAAGGGTCCTAATAAGGTCGGATTCTGTGGGATTCCTCAGCCCTTTTGTGATGCTATTAAGTTATTTACTAAGGAACAGACTTACCCAATTATATCTAACTATTTAAGATATTATTTTTCTCCTATTATTAGATTATTTTTATCTTTATTTATTTGAATGATTTTCCCTTATTTAACTAATTTGTATAATTTTAATTTGGGTTTGTTATTTTTTTTGTGTTGTACTAGAATGGGGGTTTATACTGTTATAATTGCTGGTTGATCTTCCAATTCTAATTATGCTTTATTAGGGGGGTTGCGGGCTGTTGCTCAAACTATTTCTTATGAGGTTAGAATGGCTTTGTTAATGTTGTCTTTGGTTTTTTTAATCGGTAGTTATAATTTGCTTGATTTTGAGTTATACCAATCTAATGTTTGATTTATTTATTTGTTTTTTCCTATTTCTTTGGCTTGAATTACATCAATGTTGGCTGAGACTAATCGAACTCCTTTTGATTTTGCTGAGGGGGAATCTGAGTTGGTATCAGGTTTTAACGTTGAATATAGAAGAGGGGGATTTGCATTAATTTTTTTGGCTGAGTATTCTAGAATTTTATTTATAAGTATGTTGTATTCAGTAATGTTTTTGGGTTCAGGAGTTTTCGGATTTGTTTTTTTTATAAAGTTAGTATTTGTTTCTTTTTTATTTATTTGAGTTCGTGGAACTTTACCACGTTATCGTTATGATAAGTTAATGTATTTGGCTTGAAAAAGTTACTTGCCTGTTGCGCTTAATTTTTTATTTTTTTATTTAGGTTTAAAGTTGTTTTTATTTAGTTTATTTATGTAGTTAAATAAAATTAGTAAAATTAATAATAGAATTTACTATTATCTTATGCTTTCAAAGCATACGCTTATATCAAGCTCATTAATTAGTAAATTATTTTATCTCATGCTAAGTGGATTAATGGATTAATTAAGTAGTAAGTGAAGTATAGGATAGTAAGAATTTGACCAACTATGATGTAAGGGTCTTCTACTGGTCGAGCTCCAATTCATGTTAATAGTATAACAATTACTACTATACATCAAAATAGGATTTGATTAATTGGATAGAATTGTAATCCTCGGAAATTTCTCATGAAATAAAATGGTATAATAAATAAGATCGCAATTGATATAACTAGAGCAATCACTCCTCCTAGTTTATTAGGAATTGAACGGAGAATTGCGTAGGCAAACAGAAAATATCATTCTGGTTGAATATGAACGGGTGTGACTAGCGGGTTGGCGGGGATGAAGTTATCTGGATCTCCTAGTCCGTAGGGTGTGTACAACGTAATTATTAGCAAAATAAATGTTATGGTAATAAACCCAATGATGTCCTTGAAAGAAAAGTATGGGTGGAAAGGAATTTTATCAATATCACTGTTGATACCTAAAGGATTGTTTGATCCTGTTTGATGGAGAAATAGTAAGTGTACTATTGTAGCAGCTGCTACAATAAAGGGCAGAAGGAAATGAAAGGTGAAAAATCGTGTTAACGTGGCATTATCTACTGCGAATCCTCCTCATAATCATTGTACTAAGGTGGTTCCTAGGTAAGGGATTGCTGATAATAAGTTTGTAATGACAGTTGCTCCTCAAAATGATATTTGTCCTCACGGAAGTACATACCCTATAAAGGCTGTTGCTATTACTAAGAATAGAATGATTACTCCTACACTTCAGGTGTGTATAAATATATATGATCCGTAGTATAATCCTCGTCCAATATGCAGATAAATACAGATGAAGAAGAACGATGCTCCGTTGGCATGAAGGGTACGGATTAGTCAGCCGTAGTTAACATCACGAATAATATGGGTTACTCTGTTGAATGCTAAATTAATATCTGCCGTATAATGTATGGCTAGAAATAGGCCAGTTACAATTTGAATAATTAAGCATAATCCTAATAATGATCCAAAGTTTCATCATGCGGAGATGTTGGATGGCGCGGGTAGATCTACTAAGGCGTTATTGGCAACTTTAAATAGAGGATGGGAGATTCGTATGGGTTTGTTCATTAGTAACTTTGTCGTAATGGTCCGTAGTTAATGTTGGTGATTTTAACTACTGCAATAAGTGTTAATAGAAGATAATTAATCATTATAATAGTGATATTTATAGTTGGGTTGTTGTAAAGCTTAATTAGGTTGAATTCGTTTTCTGTAAAAAAGTTATTTTTTGGTGAAAGTTCAATTATTTCTAAATTATTTGTAATTATTAGTGATGAGTCTGTGATTATCACAAATGCTATTAATAAGAAAAATGTTGATACTGAAATAAAGAATCTTTTTATTGAAAATGAGAATAATTCGTTTGATGCTAGTCTTGTTACGTAGATAAATAGAACTAATATACCTCCCAGCATAATTAGGAATAGGATGTAAGCGAATCAGTATGAGTGAGTGAACAGGCCACATATTAGTCTAATAATAATTGTTTGAATAAGAAGTGTTAATCCTATAGCTAATGGATGTTTGATTTGGATGAAGTTTAATGATATGATTATATTTATGATTATTAAGATAAATCTAATACAGAGAATAGTTTAATAAAAATAATAATTTTGGAGATTATAGATAGGATTGTATTTCTTTTCTCTGAAGTTTTAAAAGACTAATTCTTATTTTTGGTATACAAGACCAATGTTTTTTTTAAACTATTAAAACTAATGGTTGAATTAAGCCTTTTTGTTGTTGTGGTTATATATATTTCTGGTTGTTTATCGTATGTTTTGAAACGTAAGCATTTATTAAGTATACTTTTGAGTCTGGAATTCATGGTTCTGAGATTATTTTTTTTATTAATTATTTACTTGATGAATTATGGGTTTGAATTTTTTTTTTCAATAATTTTTTTGACTTTCAGAGTTTGCGAGGGAGCTTTGGGATTATCAATTTTAGTTAGTATAGTTCGTACTCATGGAAATGATTATTTTCAGTCATTTAGAATTTTATAGTAATGTTAGGAGTATTATTTTTTGTTATGTTTATAACCCCTTTGGCTTTTATGAATAACACTTATTGATTGGTTCAGTCTTTATTATTCTTGGTTAGTTTTGTTTTTATAATGTATATTCAGCCTACTAGCATATTTTGTAATTTAAGATATTTTATGGGTATTGATTTGATTTCTTTTGGATTAATTTTATTAACAATTTGAATTTGTACTTTAATGTTAACTGCTAGAGAAAGAATTTATCGGTTTAATTATAATTCTAATTTTTTTGTTTTTAATATTTTTATTTTATTAATTATGTTGTATTTAACTTTTTCTTCATTAAATTTATTTTATTTTTACTTATTTTTTGAATCAAGATTGATTCCTACTTTATTTTTAATTATTGGATGAGGATATCAACCTGAACGTCTTCAAGCTGGTATTTATTTACTTTTTTATACTTTGTTTGCTTCCTTACCTATGTTGGCTGGTATTTTTTATTTGTATTATATGAATGGCAGACTTATATATTTCAGATTTGTTGAAGATTATATAATGAATTATTTATTTTATTTTGTTATTTTGTTTGCTTTTTTAATTAAGATGCCTATATTTTTAGTTCATTTGTGATTACCTAAGGCTCATGTGGAGGCTCCTATTTCTGGGTCAATGATTTTAGCTGGTATTTTGTTGAAGTTAGGGGGGTATGGGATGGTTCGTGTAATGAAATTAATTGTTTCTTTAGGTGGACATTTGAATATTATTTGGATGGTTATTTCTTTATTGGGAGGGTTTTTGGTTAGATTAATTTGTATACGTCAGGTTGATTTGAAGTCTTTGATTGCCTATTCTTCTGTTTCTCATATAAGATTGGTTATTGCTGGGATTATGACTATAACTTATTGGGGTTACGGAGGGTCTTATGCTTTAATGATTGGGCACGGGTTATGTTCCTCTGGTTTATTTTGTTTGGCTAATATTAGTTATGAGCGGACAGGAAGCCGTAGATTATTAATTAATAAGGGTATAATGAATTTTATGCCTAGCATATGTCTTTGATGATTTTTATTAAGATCATCAAATATGGCTGCTCCTCCTTCATTAAATTTATTGGGTGAAATTAGTTTATTGAACAGAATTGTTGGTTGATCATGAGGAACTATATTATTTATTGCTTTACTTTCTTTTTTTGGTGCGGCTTATTCTTTATATTTATATTCTTACAGTCAGCACGGTGAAATTTATTCGGGTTTATATAGATGTTTTAATGGTAGTTTACGTGAATTTATTTTACTATCTTTACATTGAATTCCATTAAATTTATTAATTTTGAGGGGAGAATACTGTATACTTTGATTGTAATTTAAATAGTTTAAGTAAAAATTTTGATTTGTGGTGTCAAAGATATGGTTTTACCATTTTAAATAATTAATTTATTATCAATTTGTGTTATTTCTTTTTATTTTTTGTTAAGTTTTTCGGTTAGTTTATTTATTGTTGGTTTGTATTTTATTATTAATGATTTAGTTGTGTTTATTGAGTGGGAAGTATTGAGTTTAAATTCTTCTTCAATTGTAATAACTGTTTTGTTAGATTGAATGTCGTTAACTTTTATGAGTTTTGTTTTGTTTATTTCCTCAATAGTTATTTATTACAGAGATGATTATATACATGGGGATGAAAATTTAAGCCGATTTATTATTCTTGTATTAATATTTGTTTTGTCAATGGTTTTTTTAATTATTTCACCCAATTTGATTAGAATTTTATTAGGTTGGGACGGATTGGGCTTGGTATCTTATTGTTTAGTTATTTATTATCAGAATGTAAAATCTTATAATGCTGGGATAATTACTGCTTTAACTAATCGTATTGGTGATGTTGCTTTGTTGTTGTCAATTGCTTGAATGTTGAATTACGGAAGTTGAAATTATATTTATTATTTGGAATGTATGAAGGGGGATTATCAAATGACTATTATTGCTTGGTTAGTAGTTTTGGCTGCTATAACAAAAAGAGCACAGATTCCGTTTTCTTCATGACTGCCAGCTGCTATAGCTGCTCCAACTCCTGTTTCTGCCTTAGTACATTCTTCAACACTAGTAACTGCTGGTGTATATTTGTTAATTCGTTTTAATTTACTTTTTGTTAATACATATTTAAGAAAGTTTTTATTGTTATTTTCTGTTTTAACTATATTTATGGCTGGATTGGGAGCTAATTATGAATATGATTTAAAAAAAATTATTGCTTTATCTACTTTGAGACAGTTGGGGTTGATAATGAGAATTTTATCTATGGGTTATTATGATTTGGCTTTTTTTCATTTATTAACTCACGCTTTGTTTAAGGCTTTATTATTTATATGTGCGGGCTCTATTATTCATAACATGAAGAATACTCAGGATATTCGTTGCATGGGTGGGTTAGTTGGTATAATACCTTTAACATGCACATGTTTTAATATTGCTAATTTGGCACTATGTGGTATACCATTTTTGGCGGGATTTTATTCGAAGGATTTAATTTTAGAAATTGTTTCTTTAAGATATATTAATATTTTAATTTACTTCTTGTATTTTTTATCAACGGGTTTAACTGTATGTTATTCTATACGTTTAACATATTATTCGTTAACGGGAACATTTAATTTTGGAAGATTAGGCTCTATTAGAGATTGTTATTGAATTATATTGAAGGGAATACTTGGATTATTATTTTTAGCTATCATGGGGGGAAGTATATTAAGTTGATTAATTATTCCTACTCCTGAGATAATTTGTTTACCTCCTTTGATGAAGCTTATGGCATTGATTGTTAGATTATTAGGTGGTTTATTAGGATATGAAATTTTTCAATTTAAAATTAGTTGAGACAATAAGGTTATACATAATTATGAGGTTACTAATTTTCTGGGAAATATATGGTATATACCAACTATTTCAACTTCTTATTTAAATTATGGTTCGTTGAAGTTTGGTTACAAGATTATTAAAAGTGTTGATCAGGGTTGAAATGAGTATTTTGGTGCTCAGTCAATTTATATGTTTTTAACAAATTTTTCTAAAATTAATTCTCTTCTTCAGTACAGAAATTTTAAGGTTTATTTAGTTATATTTATTTCTTGGATTGGTTTATTATTTATTTTAATGTTATTTTATTTAAATAGCTTAAGTTAAAGAGCGTGACACTGAAGATGTTAAGGTAGTAAATTTTACTTTTAAATATAAACGAAATATTATATTTTAATTACCAGTAAATATTATATGTTAACTTATTTATGAAAAATCGATTTTTGTTTTTACAATGAAAATGTAATGTTTTAATTTAAACTACATAAATTAGAAATATTAATGGATTTTAACCACTAAAGAAAAAAGTTAGCAGCTTTTTCTTGATCATCATATTTCTTTAACCGGAACACGACAAGGTTCAATGATATCATTAACAGTGATATGCCTCTTTTTGGCTTCGATTAATTTTTAAGTTTGGGTAATTAAGAAAATACCAGAGGTTAGGTCGAAACTAACTGCGATTCGCTTCAAACTTTGAGACAAATTGATTATTTTCAATACCTTTTGAGTGCAATTCAAATGTTATAATTAACTATTATCCCAGTTTGTTCATTCAAGTGCTCCTTGGTTTCATTCATGGTAAAGTCCAATTAAAAGAATAAAGAGAAAGAATATTGAAGTTGATAGCCAGATTATTATATTTGAATATTTTATAATAATAATGACTGGGAGAAGCAGGGCGATTTCTACATCAAAAATTAGGAAGATGATGGCAATTAAGAAGAAGTGTAGGGAAAAAGGAATTCGTGCTGAACATTTAGGGTCAAACCCGCATTCAAAAGGTGAATTTTTTTCTCGGTCATAAAAGGATTTTTTTGATAATAGTGATGCGATTAATATAACAACGATTCTTAAAATTATAATAATTGTGGCGATTGAGAATATTATGAATATTATTTATACTAAAATAATTTAGTCCTTTTGATTGGAAGTCAAATATACTTATATACTATATAAATTATTAATTACCCACCTCATCAGTAGATAGAGATATATAAAAATAATCACACTACATCGACGAAGTGTCAGTATCATGCTGCTGCTTCAAACCCAAAGTGGTGGTTTGAGGAAAAGTGAAAGTTAATATGTCGAATTAAACATACTGTTAAGAATGTTGTTCCGATAATTACGTGAAGACCATGAAAACCTGTTGCTACAAAGAATGTTGAGCCATATACTGAGTCTGCGATTGTAAATGGTGCTTCGATGTATTCATAAGCTTGGAGGGCTGTGAAGTAAATTCCTAGAAGAACTGTAAAAAATAATCCTTGGGCCGTTTGTGTGTAATTTCCATTTATTAAACTATGATGTGCCCATGTAATTGTGACTCCTGATGAAAGAAGAATAACTGTATTTAGAAGGGGTACTTCTAAAGGGTTAAAGGGAACGATTCCTGCAGGGGGTCATGTTAATCCTAGCTCTACTGTAGGTGAAAGGCTGCTATGAAAGAATGCTCAGAAGAATCTAATGAAGAAGAATACTTCTGAGATAATAAATAGAATTATTCCTCATCGTAACCCTGAAATTACGTTAGATGTATGGAGACCTTGAAGAGTTCTTTCTCGAATTACATCTCGTCATCATTGAATTATTGTTAAAATTATAATTAGGTTTCCGATTATTAATAAAGATATATCATATTGGTGAAATCATTTTACTATTCCTGCGGTGGTTATTAAAGCGGCTAAGGCACCTGTTAGGGGTCATGGGCTATAATCAACTAAGTGATAGGGGTGGTTGCTATGTGTTGACATTAAACTACTTCTCTAGAGTATAAAGTTCTTAGGACTGCAAATACATATGATTGAATAATTGCTACTGCTGATTCAAGAGTTAAAAGGGCAAATTGTGTAATTAAAAGTAAATTGATTATGATTATATTTATTGAAGGACCTGTTCTTCCTAGAAGAGTTATTAGTAAATGTCCAGCAATTATATTTGCTGCTAATCGTACCGCTAAAGTACCTGGTCGAATAATATTACTAATTGTTTCAATACATACTATAAAAGGTATAAGAACAGGGGGAGTTCCCTGAGGAACTAAATGGGCAAATATATGTGTTGTATGATTGATTCATCCGTAGAGAATGAATCTAAATCATAAAGGTAGTGCTAGTGCTAATGTTATGGCTAGGTGACTTGTTCTAGTAAAGACATATGGGAATAATCCTATAAAGTTATTGAATATGATGAATGAGAATAGAGATACGAAAATAAATGTTCTTCCATAAGATGTAGGTGATCCAATTAGGGTTTTGAATTCTTTGTGAAGTGTATTGAGAATATTAAATCATAATATGTTAAATCGAGATGGAATTAATCAGAATATATTTGGGATTATTAATAATCCAATTATTGTTCTTAATCAATTTAAGGGTAAACTTATGATATTAGTAGATGGATCAAATATTGAAAATAGATTTGTTATCATTTTCAGTCTATTGATTTAATTTTGATGCTAGATGATTCAGTTTTTTGAGAAGGATAGAAGAAAATATAATAATTTATGATTGCGAATAATAGGAGGAGGATAATGAAATAGATAAATAGTATTCATCATCTGAGAGGACTTATTTGTGGAATCAAAAAGTATTAGATTAAACTAATGATTTTAACTTGACATATTAATGTTATGAATTTAACTAACTTTTTTCATTAGAAGTAGGCGCTAATTTACTATGAAGTGGTTTAAGAGACCATTACTTGCTTTCAGTCATCTAATGATGAATTTATTTTGATTCAGTTAATAAATAATTTTATAGGAATTCTTTCGATTACGATTGGTATAAAACTGTGGTTAGCTCCACAAATTTCGGAGCATTGTCCAAAGAATAATCCTGGGCGGTTAATAAAGAAATTTGTTTGGTTTAATCGTCCAGGGGTGGCATCAATTTTAACTCCCAGAGCTGGTACAGTTCATGAATGGAGAACATCTGCTGCTGTTACTAGAACACGAACTTGTGTATTTATAGGAAGCATGGTACGGTTGTCTACATCAAGAAGGCGAAATCCATTTTCTGGTAATTCGTTGGTTGGGACTATGTAAGAGTCAAACTCAACTGAAAGAAAATCAGAATATTCATAGCTTCAGTATCATTGGTGTCCAATTGCTTTTAATGTAATTGATGGGGTATCCACTTCATCGAGGAGATAAAGGAGTCGGAGAGATGGAAGTGCAATAAAAATTAATGTGATTGCGGGTAGAATAGTTCAAACTACTTCAATGGTTTGGCCTTCGAGGAGAAAACGGTTAATTAATTTATTGAAAAATAAGGTTGATAAAAGATAACCAACTAAGATAGTAATTATTGTTAAAATTAATAGAGTATGATCATGGAAGAAGATTAATTGTTCTATCAAGGGGGATGCTCTATTTTGAAGAGAAAGGTTTGATCATGTTGCCATTTTCTAATAAAAGGAAATCCTTTATATATAATGCTTAAAATTATCGCACTATTCTGCCATATTAGAACTTAGTTAGAATAGGAAGTTCGGAATAACTGTGTTCAGCTGGAGGATATTTTTGTAATCACTCAATTGATGAAGGTAATTGAGCTGAGAATAAAATTATTCGTTTTGAGAATATGCTTTCTCATAAAATGAAAAAGAAGAATAGAACACCAATAAAAGAAATTAATGATCCAATTGAGGAAATAATATTTCATGATGTGTAAGCGTCTGGATAATCCGAATATCGGCGAGGTATACCACTTAATCCTAGGAAATGTTGAGGGAAAAATGTCAAGTTAACTCCAATGAATATAACTGTAAATTGAATTTTTAGCCATAAATTATTTATGGTTAATCCTGAAAAAAGAGAATATCAATGAACAAATCCTCCTATGATGGCAAATACTGCTCCCATAGATAAAACATAATGAAAGTGGGCAACCACATAATATGTGTCGTGCAAGATGATGTCAATAGATGAATTAGCCAAGACTACTCCAGTTAAACCACCTACTGTGAAGAGAAACACGAATCCTAGAGCTCAAAGGAGAGCTGGTGAGTAAGTAAATTGGGAACCATGAAGAGTTGCTAATCATCTAAATACTTTAATACCTGTTGGTACGGCAATAATTATTGTTGCTGAGGTAAAATAGGCCCGTGTGTCGACATCTATACCTACGGTAAATATATGGTGTGCTCAAACAACGAATCCTAACAATCCAATAGCTAGTATAGCATAAATTATCCCTAGAGCTCCAAATGTTTCCTTTTTTCCACTTTCTTGGGCAATAATATGACTAATTATACCAAATCCGGGGAGAATTAGAATATAAACTTCTGGATGACCGAAGAATCAAAATAAGTGTTGGTATAGAATAGGATCTCCTCCACCTGCTGGGTCAAAGAATGAAGTGTTTAGATTTCGATCTGTTAAGAGTATAGTGATGGCTCCCGCTAATACAGGAAGAGATAATAAAAGGAGAATTGCCGTAATAACAACTGATCAAACAAATAAAGGTATTCGGTCAAGAGTTATATAGGACAATCGTATGTTAATAACTGTGGTAATAAAATTAACTGCACCAAGAATGGATGATACACCCGCTAGATGTAAGCTGAAAATTGCAAGGTCTACTGATGCTCCTGCGTGGGCAATTCCTGCTGAGAGGGGAGGGTATACAGTTCATCCTGTTCCTACCCCTCTTTCCACAATAGATGATGCAAGAAGAAGGGTAAGTGAGGGTGGTAATAATCAAAATCTCATATTGTTTATTCGGGGGAAGGCTATATCGGGGGCTGCTAGTATAAGTGGAACTAATCAGTTTCCAAATCCTCCAATCACAATTGGTATAACTATGAAGAAAATTATAACAAAGGCGTGTGCTGTAACAATCACGTTGTAAATTTGGTCATCTCCAATTAGTGAGCCTGGTTGACCTAGTTCGGCTCGAATTAGTAATCTTAATCTTGTTCCTACGAGTCCTGCTCAAATACCAAATAGAAAGTATAGTGTACCAATATCTTTGTGGTTAGTTGAAAATAATCATTTTTGCGTTTGGTAAAATGGCTGATAATAGGCGGTAAACTGTAAATTTATTTATGGGAAGAATTATTCTCTTTTACCATTTAAGGTTTAAAGATACTTTCTATATTTATAGCTTTGAAGGCTATTAGTTTGATTAACTTAAAACCTTTTTCAAGGTTCTGTATTCAATAATGATTTTAAATTGCAAATTTAAAGGTGAATTTGTATTCCAGAACTTATAAAATCATGTAAAGGAAGGTAACTAAGGTTAACCCAAATAATGAAAAAAAGTTTAATAAGGTAGATAAGTTCGTAATATTTGATTGATATAACTTATTTCATGAAATCTGAAATGAATTGATTATAAAAGCAGAGTATGTTAGTCGGATGTAGAAAAATAAAGTAATGAGTGTTAAAATAACCATTATTGATACAAGGCTTGGGTTAGTTATTGCTAAATTTTGAATAACAATTCATTTTGGTAAAAACCCAGTAAAAGGGGGTAGTCCACCTAATGACAAGAAGTTACAAAATAATGAAAATTTAATGATTGGAGAGTTATTTAATGAAGAAAAAATTTGATTAAAATAAAAAATGTTTAATTGGTTAAACAGGGAAATAATTGATAATGATAGAATAGAGTAGAATAGGAAGTAAATGAATCAATAAGTTAAAGAAATGATTAGTCTTCTTAATATTCATCCAAGGTGGTTAATGGACGAGTAAGCCATTAATCTTCGTAAATTGGTTTGATTGAATCCTCCGATAGACCCAACAAAAATGCAGATAATAATAATAAAGAAAATGAAGTTGAAGGATAAACAATAAGAAATTAACAGCATAGGTGCAATTTTTTGTCAAGTTATTAAAATGAATCTTATAATTCAGGATAGTCCTTCTATTACTTCGGGAAATCACGAATGGAAAGGAGCTGCTCCTATTTTTATAAGAAGAGCAGAATTTAACATGATATTTAAGTAAGTATTATATTCCAGCGAAAATTTTTGGTTAAAAGATAATAAAAGAACAACAAACAATAAGGTTGTTGAAGCTAGAGCTTGGACAATAAAATATTTTAGTGATGATTCTGTTGAAGTTGAGGTTTTTAAGTTAGTTAGCAAGGGGATAAAGGATAACAAGTTAATTTCAAGCCCTATTCAGGCTCCTAATCAGGAATTAGAAGAGATTGAAATAATTCTTCCTAGAATTAGGGTTAGAAGGAATAAGAAATTTGTTAGATTGTTGAAAATTAAAAAGAAAAGGGGTGGACCTTTATAAGTGGGGTATGAACCCAATAGCTTATTTAGCTTACCTTTTTCTTTTTACATTTTAGTATATGATGTATATAGGCTTTTGATGCCTAAGGAGATAGTTTAATTCTATTAAATGTAGTGCAAATTTAATTTAATTAGATGCATTCATTCAATAGGGGATTGGACGGGGGCTAATGAAGGTATACAGAAAATATACATAATTTATCCTATCAAGATAATCCTTTTGTCAGGCACTTCATT